AGAAATTGATAAAACATCCCTAGAAACCTACTTCTGCTACTTAGACTTATTAATGAAGTTATAGGATTTTGTATAGAATATAAAAAGAAAAATGATTCCATTTCTACCATTATTATGATAATACATATTCCAACCTGCTTGAATACCAGAAAAATAAATGGATTGGACATTTGATCTTTTCGCTGAGATAAAGGCATAAAAATCAGAAAGAATATATAGAATTAGAATCGGTTTTTTAGCATTTACCCCCCCTTTATGTTATGGATTTCATTGTTCAAAAAATGATTCGCAGAGAAGAGAGATATTTTGTTTACGGATTTTTGAGTAGAATACGATTGTGAAGTGTATAAGAAAAGAAGGTTTGTATGGCTTAAACACGTGTGGAGATATCTATAATATCTGTCTTTCTTCTCTTTTATTGTTTTATTGTCGTTTTATGTTCTATTCGGGGCAACACAGGTTGTGCTCTCCGAAAACATAATTTCAATTTTCTATTCAATTCAAAATTCAAATTGAAGTATGATACTTTTCTGATATCTGATAATTCTATATCGGGAACATATATAAATAATATATATCCGTCTAACAATTTATCTTGGGGGGTTTACATATACTGATAATTGTTGTTATAATTAATATTAATAATTCAAATTGAGAAGGATTTTTTGATTGAAAAAATCCATACTGAACTGATTAGTTATATATCATATATCAAGTTGTATTTTCTTATGTCATTAGGAAACCAAAATTTGGAGATTCAAATCCAAGAATCATTCATGCATTCTAAGGCAATAGTTACTGGGTCCTATTTTCAGAAAGTTGAATTTTGTATTTTGCGACTGAAAATCCACATTTGATTTTTCAATAGAAAGGTAAGAGAAAGTTTTGAACATTATGAATTTTGAGATAGACTCAATCGAAATTGAAAGGATGAATCAAACCCAATCAAAAGGGAAGAAGGATTAGGATTTCTTTGACTTTTAGGAAAAATTAAGGAAAACAGAACTCAAGGTGCAAGTACAATAAAAAAGCAGTTCAGTAATCCGGGAAAGTTTTCATCTATTTTGTATTTGTAGCATTTTGGCGACATGGCCGAGTGGTAAGGCAGAGGACTGCAAATCCTTTTTTCCCCAGTTCAAATCCGGGTGTCGCCTGATCAACAAAAAACTGGAAATCTATTTTTTTCTTCTGTTGATATAACCCGCCGAATGATTCGCCAGCAGAAGCAGAGAAAGCAGACTGTTGATACTTGTTTTGGTCTGGGTGTTTTTATAAAAAATTGTAAATATCCTTGCATTGCATATTTAGGCTTAGCTTTCAAGTAAATATTCGAATGCTCGAGGGGCTATCAAGACTTCGCAATTACCTTCTACTACAAATCAAAATTTTATATTATTAATCCATTGTATAATGACTGGACCTTGGAGAGCCCGATAGGAAATCGAAATAGTTGTGGAAGGGGGCGGAAGATACTTTATTATATACGAGGAACTCACGAAAATATCTCAGTGCTCAAGCATCCAATCAATTCAAATGAGGGTCAACAAAAAAAGAATAGGACCTATTATTACTACATGTTCCATTAGTAACATTCCCTTGAGATGTTACTGCGGATTTTGCTTGGGTTTAATCTTTCCCGATTATAAATCATATAGAAATTTCTTATAAAATGAGCGAATTTATTGGATTGGTTTATTAATAGTCTTCGTTCTTTTTGACTCTGCGCCATTGATTCTACTATTATTAGTATTAGTGAGGAATAATGGAACAATTCCTTTATATTTATAGAGATAGGGGACATAATTCATATGGATATAGTAAGTCTTGCTTGGGCTGCTTTAATGGTAGTCTTTACTTTTTCCCTTTCACTCGTAGTGTGGGGAAGGAGTGGACTCTAGGGGTTCTGCTAATTGAGTTAAGGAAGCAAACTGTATCAATATCAATTGCTTTCTAGATGGTTCTGCAACACCTTTGGAACAAAATAAAAATATCTTCATTTTGAAATTCCATTGGACTCGACTGGAGTAATGTATTATAGGAATCATCCTCTTTCAATCAAAGAGCTATTTCAACGATTCCCATGTTTGTAGTTCGAAAGGAAAAGGATCCCAGGAAATTTATTCGAACCTAATTCTTACTAAATTTTCTATTCCAATTAATGGCCTCTTCCTAGGTGATACTGAGGAGGGCCGGACCCTTTTTTTATTTGTTTCTCTCTTTACTGTTCAAAGAAGAAGTGGTTTTGTTAAGTGTATACGCACTTTGTATGAGAAAGAAAGGATATAAACATAGTGGTTGTCTAACGAGATACTATTTAGAATAAGATCGTCAGGTGAGTCACATATTGCGCATTTACCGCTTTCGAATTTTTGAAATTGGATTTAGACTTTTTTAGACTTTATCGACTTATTTCATATCATGGTTCAGGCGTTAAAAATCAGTGAGGTTTACTCTTCCTTTTCGATGCCCGTGGAACTACTGTCAATGGTTTACTTCTTGGGAATGTTAAAAAAAAGATTACTACGTGATTTTTTGAATATGCCTATATCTATCGCTTTTGCTTCATTGATTTGATTCTCTCAATAGATACCGAGATTCATATTGGAAATCAAAAATATAGTAATTCAAACTATAAGACATAGGAGTAATTCAGATTGATCAGAACAAATAGATATAGCAAATAAATGGAATTGGATGCTATGTCAATCCCATATATGGAATTGATATTCGCATATATCAAGATAATATTGTAGATTGATATATAGATCCATATCAAATGCAGCCTCTATCTTTATTTTATTCCAGGGGGCAGCTTTATAACAAGAATCTAACTAATAAATAGTATGGTAGAAAGATTCATCTATTTCTTTCTACCATACTATCTATCTATTAGAATACTGCCGATTCTAGTCCACTCATTTCATTTAAGACATGAAATTGGAATCTTTTTCATTTTATTTCGTCAATTTTGGCTAAGAACTCAGAAGTCAAGTTTCATTCAAATTAGTTAATAATTAATCGTTTTGACTGACTGTTTTTACATAAATGATAAGTAGAAAAGCGGTAGGAACTAGAATAAATAGTGCAGTAGCAATAAATGCAAGAATATTTACTTCCATAATCTCATCGGTTTTTTACTTCGCAATAACTCGGGATTTAATCCCATAGAGATGATAAATCTTTGGCCTGTAAATTCAATGAATGAATATTACCTCTCGATGATCTTGAATCAGATCAATATCATGAATAACAATATCTGAACTATCAAATAAATTCGTCGTCGAGAATTGAATAGTATAACATAGGAAGTTCTTTTATCCATACCGCCCCAAACTTGGATTGCTGACCTAACCCAAAATTCCTTTATTTATTTATCATTTTTTATTATCTGTTCTTTTTTTCTCTCTAATCTATCTAGTTCCTTCTTGTACAATCATCTGATGAAGTCTCATCAAATAGCCCTTCCACTTCCAGTGGTCACATAGTTACAAACCCAAACAAACAATAAAAGCTAAATGGAAAAAGAAAGGAGTTTAGAACGAAACTATTTTTGACTTGGAAGACAAAGAAGTGTGATAAAGATGAGACCGTATAAAATGAATATTCATCAAATTTACTATTTTCCGATTTGTTCTTTCGTCGATGGGGCCTTAAAACAAAATGAAAAATAGGAAAAATGATTCATTCGCCTTTCTAAGAGGAGTAGGATCTTTGGTTGATCTGTCCTTCCCCCTCCTTTCTTCGTAGATTATTAGCCCCGGGACACCTATACCAAAAGCTCAGTGTGCAATTTGCATGAAATCTATTTTGCAACTTCAAACTAGTAAGTCAGGTTCCATAAATCCGTAGCCAGAAAAATAAATTGTTTTTTTTTTTGTTTTTTCTGGAAAGTATTTTCTTATATTCAATTTTGTATTGGACAAGAAAGGAATTCCTTTTGTGTATGCGCGCCTCAAAAAAGTATAGTACTCGATTCCATTACATGCATCGGGGGCAATCGAAAAAGCCAGCATTTCTTGGAATACTGACTATAATGCTACCAATAATTGTACTAATCCAACCGCATATGTCTTTCTCCTACCAAAAGGAAAGAAAAAAGAAATAAGGATTTCCCCTTTGCTTTGACAATGGAATTCTTCCCCCGGTCCCCTTCAGAAAAAGGGAGAGATTTTTTGATATATTTATTGGATCCGTCGGGACTGACGGGGCTCGAACCCGCAGCTTCCGCCTTGACAGGGCGGTGCTCTGACCAATTGAACTACAATCCCAGGGAAATACGGGATCTAGCAGAAAATTTGATTCTTTTTTATCTCCGGATCGGGTATTTCTGAAGTACAAAGGGAGTTATATCATCTCATGGCGGATTGGCGAATTATTGGGCCGAGCTGGATTTGAACCAGCGTAGACATATTGCCAACGAATTTACAGTCCGTCCCCATTAACCGCTCGGGCATCGACCCAGGAAGAATCAATTTTCGACTTATTGGTAATCCATGATCAATTTCCTTTCGTAGTACCCTACCCCCAGGGGAATTCGAATCCCCGCTGCCTCCTTGAAAGAGAGATGTCCTAAACCACTAGACGATGGGGGCCCGCTTGACCAACGGCCATCATACTATGATCATAGTATGATCCGTTTTTTGAAATTGTCAATATAATCAAATGATTCTAGCCGAGGGATCTTTCCCCCTTTCAGAATTGCATAGAATTGTTTTTTATTCGTCATTGACGAATTATTCATTAGAATCGACATTAGAAATCTAGTAGTAGTATTTTTTTTTTTTTTTAATTATTTCAATTGAATTTATTTCTATTCGAGTCGGTCTTGAAACAATTCATTGCATTTTCTCCTAGACTTCCTAGGTAAATCCATTTTATTATTCAACAATGAGCCACTAGACACTATGTATCTACTGCACGTACTTAATGCATATATACTTATGTTTATAATATATGTACATATAGATATTTTATCCACATAGTGAATAATTCCGGAATTA